GCATATTTGATTCCATCCATAAATCCATTTTCTTCCCTATGAGTTCCAGTATCGATAAGAATTCTAGTTCTTACTGTTCATATGTTATGGTATGAATATACCATACCAATTCGGTATGTATGGATGATGAGATTCCATTGATACAGAGCCAATTCTAATAGACTTATTGAACGTTCCCATTGGCGTGCATCCAGCAGGAATTGAACCTACGAATTTGCCAATTATGAGTTGGGCGCTTTAACCATTCAGCCATGGATGCTTAACAGGGATCATCGTACATCGTGAATAACCAAATTCCAATTGAAATGAAATCTTTAGGAGGAATCAATGAGAGGACATCAATTTAAATCCTGGATCTTCGAATTGAGAGAGATATTGAGAGAGATCAAGAATTCTCAATATCTCTTAGATTCATGGACCAAATTCAATTCAGTGGGATCTTTCACTCACATTCTTTTCCACCAAGAACGTTTTATGAAACTCTTTGACCCCCGAATTTGGAATATCTTACTTTCACGTGATTCACAGGGTTCAAGAAGCAATCGATATTTCACGATCAAAGGTATAGTACTGCTTGTAGTAGCGGTCCTTATATCTCGTATTAACAATCGAAAGATTGTCGAAAGAAAAAATCTCTATTTGATGGGGCTTTTTCCTATACCTATGAATTCCATTGGACCCAGAAATGAGACATTGGAAGAATCTTTTTGGTCTTGCAATATCAATAGGTTGATTGTTTCGCCCCTGTATCTTCCAAAAGGGAAAAATAGTTCTGAGAGTTGTTTCGTGGATCCGCAAGAGAGTACTTGGGTTCTCCCAATAAATAAAAAGTGTATCATGCCTGAATCTAACCGGGGTTCGCGGTGGTGGAGGAACCGGATCGGAAAAAAGAGGGATTCTAGTTGTAAGGTATCTAATAAAACCGTAGCTGGAATTGAGATCTCATTCAAAGAGAGAGATAGCAAATATCTGGAGTTTCTTTTTTTATCCTATACGGATGATCTGATCCGCAAGGACCATGATTGGGAATTGTTTGATCGTCTTTCTCCGAGGAAGAAGCGAAACATACTCAACTTGAATTCGGGACAGCTATTCGAAGTCTTAGGGAAAGACTTGATTTGTTATCTCATGTCCGCTTTTCGTGAAAAAAGACCAATTGAAGGGGGGGGGTTCTTCAAACAACAAGGAGCTGAGGCAACTATTCAATCAAATTATATTGAGCATGTTTCCCATCTCTTCTCGAGAAACAAGTGGGGTATTTCTTTGCAAAATTGTGCTCAATTTCATATGTGGCAATTCCACCAAGATCTCTTCGTTAGTTGGGGAAAGAATCAGCACGAATCGGATTTTTTGAGGAACGTATCGAGAGAGAATTTGATTTGGTTAGACAATGTGTGGTTGGTAAACAAGGATCGGTTTTTTAGCAAGGTACGGAATGCATTGTCAAATATTCAAAAAGAAAGATCGATTCTTTGGGATCCTTCCTTTCTTCAAACGGAAGGAACAGAGATAGAATCAGATCGATTCCCGAAATGCCTTTTTGGATCTTCCTCAATGTCCCGGCTATTCGCGGAACGTGAGAAGCAGATGAATAATCATCTGCTTCCGGAAGAAATCGAAGAATTTCTTGGGAATCCTACAAGATCAATTCGTTCTTTTTTCTCTGACAGATGGTCAGAACTTCATCTGGGTTCGAATCCTACTGATACTGAGAGGTCCACTAGAGATCAGAAATTTTTGAATAAAAAAAAGGATGTTTCTTTTGTTCTTTCCAGGCGATCGGAAAATAAAGAAATGGTTGATATATTCAAGATAATTACGTATTTACAAAATACCGTCTCAATTCATCCTATTTCATCAGATCCGGGATCTGATATGGTTCCGAAGGATGCACCGGATATGGACAGTTCCAATAAGATTTCATTCTTGAACAAAAATCCATTTTTTTATTTATTTCATCTATTCCATGGCCAGAACAAGGGGGGATACACGTTACACCACGATTTTGAATCAGAAGAGAAATTTCAAGAAATGGCAGATCTATTCACTCTATCAATAACCGGGCCGGATCTGGTGTATCATAGGGGATTTGCCTTTTCTATTGATTCCTACGGGTTAGATCAAAAAAAATTCTTGAATAAGGTATTCAACTCCAGAGATGAATCAAAAAAGATTTCTTTTTTGATTCTACCTCCTCTTTTTTATGAAGAGAATGAATCTTTTTATCGAAGGATCAGAAAAAACTCGGTCCGTATCTACTGCGGGAATGATAATGATTTGGAAGATCCAAAAATAAAAACGGCGGTATTTGCTAGCAACAACACAATGGAGGCAGTCAATCAATATAGATTGATCCGAAATCTGATGCAAATCCAATATAACACCTATGGGTACATAAGAAGTGTATCGAATCGATTCTTTTTAATGAATAGATCCGATCGCAACTTCGAATATGAAATTCAAAGGGATCAAATAGGAAATGAGACTCTGAATCATATAA